ACATAAGCATTTCAGTATTGAAATAAATGACATTCTTTTTTTTCTTCAGAATTTACGGCTTAACTCCATTTACATGGTCTCATAACCAATCATTCATAATTGGCCAGATCATTGATACGAATAATATCCAAATACCAAATCCGTTCTCTATATAAACTACGAGAAGAAGAAGAGACTTTGGGGAAGATCAAAGAAAGAACCTGTTCTTGCTCCATAAAGAATTCTTCCAATAATTTCGAACCTAACCTTTTTAAAAAAGAGCGTACAGTACTTTTGTGTTTACGGGCCAAAGTTCTAGCACAGGAAAGTCGAAGTATATACTTTATACGATACAAACTCTTTTTTTTTGAGGATCCACTGTAATAATGAGAAAGATTTTTGTATATCCGCCCAAATCTATCGATAATCTCAGAATCTGATGAATCGGCCCGAGTCGGCTTACTAATGGGATGCCCTGATACGTTACAAAATTTCGCTTTAGCCAATGATCCAATCAAAGGAGTAATTGGAACGATACTATCGAACTTCTTAATCGCAATATCCATAATAAATGACTTATCTAACATTTGACTCCTTACTACTTCAGTAGTAAGTCGTACACTTGAAAGATAGTCCAGAAAATCGAAGTAATGATTGACTAATTGGGTTATATAAATCCTATCCAGTTGAGACCACAAGTCAAAATTACATTGCCAGAAATTTACAAGATAATAGTTCCATTTATTCATCAGAAGAGGGGTCCCCTTGGAAGCCAGAATGGATTTTCCTCGATATCTGACATAATGCATGAAAGGATCTCTGAACAACCATAGGATAAACTGAAAATCATTTTGAAAAACTACTACAAGATGCTCTATTTTTCCATAGAAATGGGTTCGCTCCACAAAGGCTCTAGAAGATGTCAATCGTAAATAAGAAGATTGTTTACGGAGAAAAACAAATATGGATTCGCATTCATATACATGAGAATTATATAGGAACAAGAATAATCTTTGATTCTCTTTTTTTGAAAAAACGGAAATGGATTTTTTTTTTCGAGTAATAAGACTATTCCAATTATGATACTCGTAGAAAAAGAATCGCAATAAATGCAAAGAGGCGGCATCTTGTATCCAACAGCGAAGGGTTTGAACCAAGAGTTCCAGATGGATGGGGTGGGGTATTAGTATATCTAACACATGATTTAAATGTGAAAATTGATCCTCTAAAAATGGAAATAGTGAATGAATTGATCTTAAATTATGCGATTTGGCTATTTCTTTCCCTTCTTGGGAGGATGCTAATCGCAGCGAGAATGGAATTTCCACAATGACGGCAAATCCCTCTGATATGATTTGAGAATCAAAATGATTCTTGTACCCCAAAAATCTATTTTTTTTAGAATCATTAAAAGAAAGAATCAAATGATTCTGTTGATACATTCGAGTAATTAAACGTTTCACAATTAGTGAACTAGATTTATTGTCATAACCTAAATTTTCCACAGGTTCGTAAAGAATCGCTCTAGTTAAACCATAATCATGAGCAAGGGCATACATATACTCCTGAAAAAGAAGTGGATATAGGAAGTTTTTTTGTCGAGATCTATCTATTTCAAAATATACTTGTAATTCTTCCATTGGAAATTCCAGTTGAATCAAAGGCAGGGGATTTCTTGGGTTATCAAATGATACATAGTGCGATCGAGTCAAAACAAGGTATATAGTAAGAAAAGATTGGATACCTCGGAACAGATAGGCTAATCAACGGATTCTCTCTTTTCCATCCAACGGGTCTGTATTCATTATAGAATACAATACCGAGATGGCTAGAAATCCTTTATTTTTTCAACTCGATCGCTCTTTTGACTTTAGAATCTATTCTGTTTATCAATATACTGTTTCTTCTACACATTCATCTCCACTCTAGAATTGGGATATAATTAGGATTCAGTGAAAAAATAGAGAATCCACTTATTTTTTATGGGAGAACCTTTTCCCGCATCAGGCACTAATATATTTCTAACGTTTAATTAGATCGGGTAATCATTCGAATTAAGAGCATAAGGTCGTTGCTTTTTGTTTTCCTATATAATTGGAGCCGTAGGGCTCTATCCATTTATTCACTCGACCCAACCATGATTTTTTCGCGCTTTCAGCAAGATTTTGTACCGATCCGGTAAGGATCACGTACTCTCAGAGTTCTTCATTAATACGACATGCTGTTTTTTCCATTCATTCCCTTTGAGGATCAGTCGTGGTCTTACAGACTCTACCAACGGTATGGACGAATCCATTGCTTCATCCAAATGTGTAAAAGATTCTAGCCGCACTTAAAAGCCGAGTACTCTACCGTTGAGTTAGCAACCCGAATAATGTAATTATGGCATCTAGATACGATCAAAATCGACATAAATAAAGAGATTGGATTGCACGACCTATCATTGAACTAGCAACACAACAAATCTAAAAAAAATATTTTCATTTGAGAGTCGATTCTGAACATAAAAATAAATGAGAAATATAGAAAATATATAATCTATCTTCTTTTTTTTTGCTTTTATGAATTTTGTTATTCAGAAAAGACTTCTTGTGTCACATCCAATCCAACGAACCCATCATTTGTATATTATTTATCTAAAGTAAAAACTCAAACTGATTTTCTTTTTGGGGCGGAGATAAATAGATCTATTTATCCACGATCGAATTCTATTTGGTCAATACACTATTGTCAATATGAACATTGAGAAAACAAAAGGAATGAAATAAATTTCAATAAAAAAAAGGGGGCTTGCGTTGGATTGGCATTACAGCGAGAATGCACATAAATAGTAAATAAATGAAATAATAATTAATAAAAAATGTGGGTGGAGAAAAGAAATGCAATTAACAATTAAATAAAATAATACAAATAGAATAAAAAAAAATAAAGAAGAAGAAAATCTCGGGTTTAGTTTAGTCAATATCCATAGTATATTTATATATATTTTATTTATAATAATAGAATATAATTATAAATAGAATATAATAATAATAGAATATTTCATTCTATTTAGAATATTTAGAATATATATATATAATATGATAATATCCTACCATATCATAATATGAAATATTCAAATAGGAAATCATATAGGATTAGAATATGAAATTCTATGGGACCAATAGAATAGTAAATAAATCTGAATAGAGCAAAAAAAAATGGGGAAAACAGAGTGAAAATTACACAAAGCTAGCCTAGGGGTCACCCCCCCTTTTTTTTATTTCTCATTAGTCATTAATTGACTTGAATTTCGTTTGATTAATGCGAAGTTCCTGAAAAACACCTGCCTTCTTTGAAATATCATGAACAGTTCCTGTAGGTTGGGCACCTTTTTCAAGGAAATATAGAATATTGGGAACATTTGAATAAGTTTGATTCTTTATCGGATCGTAAAAACCCACTTTCCGAAGATCTCTTCCTTCTCTTCGGGATCGAACATCAATTGCAACGATTCGGTAGATGGCTCATTGGGATAGATGTAGATGAACACTGCCCCCCCCCTAGAAACGTATAGGAGGTTTTCTCCTCATACGGCTCGAGAAAGAATGATTCGAATTTATGTATATAGTGGCAAATAGATCCATAACATCATCAAATCAATTAGATTATGATTTGTTTGATTCGTTTTTTCTTCTTCCTCGCCGTTCCCGAAAAAAAAGAAAAATCATTCGTACTTATAACTCAAGTTGGATAATTTTCAAAGAGTTCAAAGGAAAATCCTTAGCTTAGGCCTAGGCATTTCATTTATTGAGCTATCTCGAACACCCCTCTTTGTCTCGTTTCGAATACAATTTTTTTATTCCTTATCCTGATCCAATTATTGAGACAATTTTAAATGGCGTTTTCTTGTTTCGGGATCCTTTATCTTTGTTTTGGATCATTGGGTTTAGACATTACTTCGGTGATCCTTAATCGTTTCAAAATGGCAGCAACATACCTTTTGTGATTTCTTTCTATGAAAGAATTATACGAACAATTGATTCACGTATGATCCACTTTTGATTGAAATAGTTTACCAATTCAATTCTAAAAGGATTTCCTTTTGGATTTGACACTTTTGTGCGAATTAGATCCTTTCGATTTCTATATTGATTGGCGATATACTTACGAAGTTGTTCCAACTTATTGATTGACACTAACCCTAGATCCTTGCCTCTGAAAAATGAATCAATCCTTTCCACTCGAGCTCCATCATGTACTATTTACTTAAACCCAACGAAATAGGGTTTCGAATAGAACAGAACAAACTATGTCGAGCCAAGAGCACCTTCATTTCTATATAAAAAATGGTGGATGTAATAATCCACAGCCGATCATGTCCTTCAAGTCGCACGTTGCTTTCTACCACATCGTTTTAAACGAAGTTTTACCATAACATTCCTCTAGTTTGGAACCAGTCCAGTACGGACTTGATTCAATATGAAATCATGAATAGTCATTGGTTCAATCAGTACATAGTACTCGATACTCTCATTTTTTTTCCATACGGATTTTTTCCATACGGATGGAGGTCGCTATTTCTATTTATCTATTGAGCTGGAGAAGTTTCAGCAAGGATTCAATTTCATTAACTCCAACTCCATATTTTTTTGTATCAACGAAACAATTTCTAAAAAACAAAAATAACCGAATTTTTAGTTAATCTGCATCTTGAACAGATTTTTCAAGACGATCAATCATAAAAGATCCAACTCTTTCTCGAAGTACTAAACTAAAAACAACTAAACTAAAAAAATTTCTTTAATTTAATTAGATTTTGAATTAGATTAGATTTCCAACTTGTCTACTAAACAGGCACAGATTGATTGCTTGTTTTATTCCTAGTTTGATTTTACCCAAATGGAGTCTTAGGAGCCTTAATCCCAGTAATGGAATTCAATTAGTACTAAGAACCCCTCAGGTTTATAATTCAGGATCAACAGAGAATGAGTACCCTATTCAAATATAGGGACTCTATAGAGAAATAGGGAATATAGAGGCTTTTGTTTCACATTCCAATTCGATAATTCAAATCAATATAGGAGGTAAAGTTTGCCTAGGTAACTAACTTCAATATGCAAATGAACAAGACATGCATACGCTGAACAGCACATCCTATTTTCTTTTTGAATTATACATTCATTCATGTTCCCATCTTACTTGAATGTCAAATAGATTGAGTTACATCTACATCTTACTTGAATGTCAAATATGCATACGTTGAACATCACATCCTATGAATGTCAAATAGATTGAGTTACATCTGCATCTTACTTGAATGTCAAATAGATTGAGTTACATCTGCATCTCATTTGGACTCAATTCGGTTTGTGAGAAAGAGAAAGAAAGGGAAAGCTGTAATTCTTTTCTGAATTATTAGAAATCAGCAAAAGAATCATACTGTATTCAACATTACACTCTTAAACACAAGATTGGTATTGTTAAGTTAAATAGAACAATCTATCATTTTGATAGAATCGAACTGCTCTGGGACGGAAGGATTCGAACCTCCGAGTCGCGGGACCAAAACCCGTTGCCTTACCACTTGGCCACGCCCCATTTAGATTTCTATCCTACACCAATAAACACTAATATCGGTATTAATTGTTCGTCAATTCCCGCCCATTTTCTACGGAATAGATTAGATTGTTGCTAGGGGTTAACACGTGTAGTTGTGGAAGAATGAAACTAAATTTATTGATCATTACATATAATTCAATTAAGATATTGTAGGAAATTCAATTCTCATTTGAAAATTGAAAGAAAAAGCGATATTTGATTTGTTTTTGGTCTACTCTACTTTACTTTCTTCATTTTTCCTTATATCAATAACTCAATCAAAATAAAATTATCTCCAAGAATGAAATCTTTGTTATGCTTAATATCTTTAGTTTGATCTGTATCTGGCTTAATTCTGCCCTTCACTCAAGTGGTTTTGTCTTCGCCAAATTGCCTGAGGCTTATGCTATTTTCAATCCAATCGTAGATATTATGCCAGTCATACCTGTGTTCTTTTTTCTCTTAGCCCTTGTTTGGCAAGCTGCTGTAAGTTTTCGATGAGATCCTTAATACTGTCCTACAAATATTCATGATTGATTCGATCAAAAAAAATAAAAAAAAAAAGATTATAACAATTGATAAGATGAGATAAGTCTTACATTATGAACCCTCGATTCAACCATGGAAATTCTTGGATAGTTGCAATGAATCTGGATCTCCACATTTCTTCGTTCTGATCTTCCACTTCCAGTATGAACAAGGACCCTATCCGATTAGGGTCCCTCACATAATAACTAATTATGGATATAGATATAAAATAAAGGAGACTTTTGATACTGAAAGAATCTTCTTACAAATGAATTTCTGAAAATGCCTTGTTTTTTCTAGAAACCACTTCATTTCTTGGTGTCAAAATAGGATGTGTGGTATAAAAATGGATAATCTATTCCCTTTTTTCCAAAAAATGATCTTGGAGATTGTGTAATGCTTACTCTCAAACTCTTCGTTTACACAGTAGTGATATTCTTTGTTTCTCTCTTCATCTTCGGATTCCTATCTAATGATCCAGGACGTAATCCTGGGCGTGAGGAATAAAATCAAAAGAAAGGGTTTTCATTTTCTTTGTCTTTGCTTGATTTCTTATCTTATGATTTTTTCGATTCCAGAAATGAAACAAAAAGGGGCTTGAGATTTTTCTTTAGAATTAAAGAAAAATCTCAAGTCAAATCAGTAGAGGGAACGGAAAGAGAGGGATTCGAACCCTCGGTACGAATAACTCATACAACGGATTAGCAATCCGACGCTTTAGTCCACTCAGCCATCTCTCCCAATTCAAAAAGACAATTACTATGTTACGCAGGAATTAAAACAAAAGTCTTTTTTTTTCTTTCTTGATTCTATAGTTATAGTATAGATACAAAGATACAAAAGATACAAATTTTTTGATTATTTGAGCATTTAGCAGCAATTGAATTCAAATTCAATTTCGATAATGTGATATCGCCAATAACTAAAAGAGTAAAGTCAAAAAAAGAGTAACGAATACCTCTTTGATTTTGTTCGAAACGAACGGTCTTTTACCGGCCTGGCTAGGTTATTAACCCAGCTAGGCTGTTGCGTGTTTTATTCCAATGAATCATAGATAAAACGATTTGAATCATCTAATTTGAAAACAAAAATACTTGTTTGTTAGTGAAGCAACAACAATAGGAACAAAGGAAAGGGTTCTATGAGAGAAGTGCCCTTTCTTATTATTTTCTTCTTTGTTTTCTTTTTCTCGACTCGATTTGAAACTAAAAAAAGAAAAAAAAGCCCCCTATCTTATTGATTAATTAATCATATTCCTATCTTATTGATTAATTAATCATATTAATTATATTAATTAAATAACTAATTGTAATATTATAATCTTAATAGATTTAGAATTCGATTAGAAGATTTTTTTATTTTAATAATAAAAAAAGAATTTCGAATTAGAAATCATTTCTTTCTTAAAAAAAA